TTGCAAAAGAATTTCTTTCTATGCACATTATTTTGATTCTTTAAATTGAAGGAAATTAGAATTCTCAATTCTCTACGACGTCTAGACGATAAAATTTTTTCAGGAACAAGCAAATCAGAATTCTTTTTGTCTCTATTTAGAGTTTTATGTCTTGGAATGGATTCATCAAAATGATTCTTAGCAACATTTTGGGGGTTTCGGTATCTTTGATTACTTTGGTGCTTACTTTTATGAACCAACGAAATACCTATGATTTGATACATAAAAAACTGTCCGTCATTTTTTACAGATAGACGGGCGGGTTCCATAATTAATATTCCCTTTTTTGTTAATTGTGTAAGATTTAAACGTCTCCTCATTATATCCAAATTCATTTCTTTCCTTTGAATATAGGATATAGAAATTTTTCTTACATTTATTAGGCTAACCAGGAGACCATATATCTGGATATTATTCATCATTTTTTGATTCAATTGATTCAAACGTCCAGTCCATCTTAATTGCAAAGGAAAATCTCCTTTGAGTAATATTTGTAGTTTTTCGATCGATTCTAAAAGGGATTCTTCAATATTGTTTTGATTCTTTAATTCAAAATATTGTTTTGAATTGGATGGACTAAAATTGAAAAAATCCTCATCCTCTTCGTGCTTTCCCTTGATATTTTGATTTTCACTAAAATTTGGATTGATATTCAAATTAAAAAGAAGTAAGTTGCTTGGAATAAACCAAGGTTTCTCTTTATATTTATGATAAAGTATCAAAAACTCTGGAAATAAAAAAAATTTCGGATTTGATATGGGGCGATTTAAGATTAAGAATTTTTCATTCATTCCCATCCAATCAAAAGACATTCCCATCCAATCAAAAAAGACCCTTTTGTAATTGATTTCGGAATTTGAATCAATCGGAAGATAAAAAAGACCATTATTCGGAATTTTATCCCTTATTTGGATTTGGTCCTTATTAGATTCAACCTGAATATTTGTATTCAATTTCCAACCCAAATATTTTCTATCTGTATTTTTTTCCATATATATAATATCACTTTTTCCTAGATAATTCTTGATAGGAATATTTTTGAGTATGTTAACAGTTTTTTCTTTATTTCTGGTGGAATTTTCTTGCTTCTTATTTGGTTCTAATGATGATCTATAAATATAGGACTTCTTATTAGTTTCAGAATGAATATATTTATATGATAAACGATCATATCTATAGTTTTTTTGAAAATTCTCTTCTTTATTTGATAATAAATAGACTTTCAAATTTTGTTTTTTTTTGTAATCAAATAATTGGTCTTTTTCATAGGAATACCATTTATTTAGATCCTTATTTTGAGATGGCTGGCATTGATTTTTTCCATTTCGCCATTTTTGTGGGACTAATCTAGACCATGTAATCTGAGATAAATCGTATTGATAATGACCTCTTAACCAGTTTTTCCATGGATTCATTCCATAATTTGGAAGTTTCTTATGTCTTACTTCGTAATCAAAGATTCCTTGTCTTCCAAAAAAATCCTTTATTTCATTCTTAAGAAAAAAAGACGGTCCATTGTACTGAAGAATAGATCTTAACTTATTGAAGTTAATAGCCTGGGTTTGTGATAATTTTAAAAATACATATTTTTGTGACAAGTAAGATAACTCAAAAAAAATATTTGACTTCCGCTTACTATTTCTAAGATTATCAAAAGCCTTTTTTATAGTCCTAGTCGAAATAAAGTCAATTTGATTTTGTTTTGTTTTATTAATCTTTTCTTTATTTGTTTCGTTATTGTCAATGTATTTCTCAATAATTTTTTTTGTTGATTCCATAAAAAGTTGTAGAGCGATTCTGCGCATATTAATGATACATAGAAAGATATCTATGTATATTTTTTCAATGAAAATTTTAACTATTAATTCAATATTATTTCTTTTTAATATTTTCCAAATTTTTGGGAGTGCTTCTCCATTATTCTTTTTATTTATTTTTTTTTTCAGCGTTACTGTTTTTTTATTTTTTTTCATTATTTCTATTTGATTTCTGATTGTGTTTCTTCTATCAATTCTATGTTTCATTTCTTCTTCTGTCTGTGAATAATTTGTCAAACCTTTAGGTCGATTTTGACTAAGTGATTCATGAATTATCTTATTGCTGATTATAGAATCCTTTTCTCTTTCAGTTTCATTTGATTCATATATTTCTCTCGTTATAAATAATGGAATTTTCTTTCCTTTTAAAAGTTCTTTTAGTATTTGTTTTACAAAGAAAAAGACTTTTGCTTCTTTTTTTTTTATTTTTTTTAAAGCTCTTCGAATTCTAAAATTGAATTTTCTGATTTCGACTTTATAGTCTATATCTTTAAAAATGGGTTCAAAAAAGGAAGGTGTTTTTCGCGGAGGACCAAAAGGATATTCCGTTTCCATTCCCAAAACTGTTAAAAAACAAGAATCAAAATCATCTTGTTGCTTTCGATCTCTATCAGAGAGTCGTAGCTTAGATCTGTGCCAAGGTT